AGTGAGACGTAATCAAGATAGGATCAGAATCATGAAAATTGGAGTGAGTGCTGACGTGTTCCGACGGGGGACTTAATGAAATAGGAGAAGAAGGTTCATTTAAATAACAAGTTATATCTTTTCTTTTGCTGGGGGAATCGTTACTGACAGTTCCGGCCCGAAAGAGCCATTGAAGTCGGAACATAAAAATAAGTTGAATTGTGGAAGAATCCATAACTCCATTTTTTTTATTCCAGTAAAGTAAGTCAATCGATAAAAGGAAAAACAAAGAATAATAAGAAATGACACTCCTGTCATAGGAATGGAAATAGCCCTTCTTGCTGCTTCAATAACAAGTATTTTTGTTTTCAAATCAGATAAATCATTTGATCTATGATTCATTGGAACAAAACAAGGAATGGCCTGGCTAGGTATAGGTACTGGCCAGGCCGGGGGAATAAAAGAACCTTTCGTACGAAATCAAAGAGGTACTCTTTCTATTGGAGATATCTGTTTCGAATCCTTATCTAAATGCAATTGCTGATAAAATTCGTATATATATAGAATAAAGAAAAGAAAGATAAAGAAAAGAATAAAGAAAAGAAAGATAAAGAAAAACTTTTATCAATCTTTACTTCCCGCGTCACATATGAATTATCCTTTTGTAATTGGGAGAGATGGCTGAGTGGACTAAAGCGACGGATTGCTAATCCGTTGTACGAGTTATTCGTACCGAGGGTTCGAATCCCTCTCTCTCCGTTCCCTCTGATCACTTGAGAGTTATCTTTCGAATTCGAAAAAATCTCGAGCCCTTGTTATCTTAGTTAAATGTATGGAATAGAGAAAATCATAAGAAAATTCAGAAATCAAGCAACGAAAAACTTCTGATTTTTTTATTTTATTCCTCGCGTCCAGGATTACGTCCTGGATCATTAGATAGGAATCCGAAGATGAAGAGAGAAACAAAGAATATCACTACTGTGTAAACGAAGAGTTTGAGAGTAAGCATTACACAATCTCCAAGATCATTTTTGGGGGAAATAAGGGAATAGATTCTCTATTTTTGTACCACATATCCCATTTTGACACCAAGAAATGGAGTGGTTTCTAGAAAAGAAAGGAATTTGCAGGAATTCCTTTGGAATAAGATTCTGATTCCTTCGTTACCAAAATGATCTTTCATACCCACAATTAGGTATTGTGAGGGACCATACATAAGGTCTTTGAACTCCGGAAAGTCAGAATGAGAAAATGAGGGGATCCAGATTCATCGCGGCTATCCAAAAGAATTTCAATGTTTGAATCGAGAGTTCATAATGTAAGATTTATCTGATCTTATCAATTGTTAGAATAGAATTTTTCCTTTTTTAGCGAATCAATCATGAATGTTTCTAGGACAGTATTAAAGATCTCATCGAAAACTTACAGCAGCTTGCCAAACAAGGGCTAAGAGAAAAAAGAGTACAGGTATGACTGGCATAACATCTACGATTGGATTGAAAAAAGCATAAGCCTCGGGTAATTTGGCGAAGAAAAAGCTACTCGAATGAAGGGCAGAATTAATACAGATACAGATCAAACTAAAGATATTAAGCATAACAAAAATTTCGCTCTTGTGGAGAATTTCATTATTAGTGAGTTGGGGAAAAATAAAGAAAGAAGAGAAGATAGGCCAAACAAAAAATCCTTCTTTTTCTTTGAACTTCCCCAATCAAAAATCCTTCAATTCTCAAATGAGAATAGAAGGAATCATACTTTCATACAATATCTTAATTGAATTATAGATAATGATCAATGAATTTCTTTTGATTCTACATCTACACGTGTCGAATCCTAGCAACAACCTATTCCATAGATATTTGGGCTGGAATTGACGAACAACCAATATCCATATTAGTGTTATTAGTGTCAAATAGAAATCTCAATGGGGCGTGGCCAAGCGGTAAGGCAACGGGTTTTGGTCCCGTTACTCGGAGGTTCGAATCCTTCCGTCCCAGACCGATTCTATCAGAACAAAGATTGTGCTCTTTTCTTTAACAATCCTCTGTTTAAGAGTGTAATGTTGGATACAATGGGATCCAATCTTTCTTTCTGATTTCTAATGATTCTTCTCTGAATCATATCCTACCTTTCGATCCTGTTTCTGTTTCTCACAAACAGAAACAGAATCGAGTGTCAATGACACGTGGATGGAAATAAATATCTTTTTGATATAGGTAGGATGGGAACAAAGATCAAAGTTCCATTCAAAAAAAAAAAAAAGATTGGGTGGCCATTCAGCGTATGCCCGCCTCCCCCCCGCTCATATTCATATTGAAGTTAGTTAGTCATTTAGAGAAACTTTATGCCCCCTATTTATCAAATTTGGATTCCCACATGATGCATTCTGAGTCGACATGCGGAAGAAAGGTAAAGTAAATAGGGGTAAATGACTAATTTTATGTGGATCCTGAATTCTAAACAGGAGGAGTTCTTGGTACTAATTCCATCACTGGGATTAAAGCTCCTAAGACTGGGGTGGGGCAAAATAAAATAGAAACAACGAATTAATCTGGACCCATTCGGCTTTGTACCTATACAAGATGGTATAGCACCCCATAAGAGGATCTTTTTTTGATTGGCTTTGAGTATGATTCATGATCCCCATAGAATTCGTGTAGATACGAGTTAATTAGCAAAGGAAGGTATCAATTTCAATCAAAATCTGTGTCATCCGGATCTCATTAACAAACAATAAAGTTCAATACGAAACAGATGTATTTTCTTTGGACTTAATTGCTTTTATTTTGCATCAGGCTCCAATGAATAATTGGAAATCAATGTAACGATGGGGGGGGATTCATAGATTCCATTCACTTTAGTTTATCTTTATGGAAATGGAAAAATTTCTGAACCTGAAATAAAGCAAAATCCGTAGAAAATGAACCATGCCCATATGTAGTTTTATTGTTCTATTTCAGTGACACCGGTATTTCGGTTTCGGTTTCGGTTAAAAAGATTTGTGATCTCTTAAATATACACGATGACCCCCGGTGACAATTGTTCGGTGTATCTGATGGATACGGAAAGGTCATACTCCTACGATTTGGATTTTCTCAATCAGATGAAAGAATAGCGACCTTAATCTTATCTTCCATGAGCTCTTTTCTATCCATCCCCATGAAAACAACTAAATTGGATTTTTTTCTCGACCCATCCATCTGATTTAAATCATTGATGATTCAATTGGAAAAGAAACATGGATTTCTCTTATGATGATCGAATTCGCGTCTCTTTAATCAATGAGATATCTGCTAAACTTTTTAGTTACTCGTTGTGATTGTGCCGACTTGTTGATTTGATTGATTTAGAGATCAAATTAAATTCAGTCTTTACAGGAAAACTTATTTATAGTAATGATAATGATGTCGAAGTAGGAAATTCTTGAAACCATTTTCTTTTTTATGATTCCTTACCTTATAAATCCTCGCTATTCGAAGAAGTGTGAGATTGGTGAATCTATCCTATCGAGTCACTTGCGACCTTTCCGGTTCATTAGAATAGCTTATTTGGTTAATGACTCATTTTATTTTGTTCCAGTATTGGTAATTCCAGTATTGGTAATCGAATTAAAGACTCGTCTTTAGTTTAGTTGTTCGAGAAAGAATTGGAATTGGATCTTTCATGATTGATCGTCCCGAACAATATAACAATATGTTGAAGATGTAGATGTAAATAAGTGTTAAGCAACTCATTTCTTCGTGTTTTTTATAAATGTGTTTCATTCCTATAACAGAATATGGGTTAATTTGGCTTTTTGCTGAGATTTCCCCAGAGAAATACCTATTCATACATATATAAAAATAAAGTATGGACTACTATGCACCGATGGAGCCAATGACTATTCATGATTCCATATTGAATCAATTCCATACCGGTCCAAATTAGAGGAATGTTATGGTAAAACTTCGTTTGAAACGATGTGGTAGAAAGCAACGTGCGACTTGAAGGACATGATCGGCTGTGGATTCTGGCATCCACCATTTTTTTATATATCAATGAAGATGTTCTGGGCTCGACATAGTTTGTTCTGTGCCACCAGGACCCCATTTGGGGGGGTTGTAAATAGTACATGATGGAGCTCGAGCATAAATTCTTGATTCATTTATCAGAGGGAAGGATCTAGGGTTAGTGCCAGTCAATAAGTTGGAACAACTTCGTAAGTATATCTTCGATATAGAAATCGCAAATTCGAACAAGTTTCAAATAAAAAAGCAAAAAAGGGAAAATTTGTCGGAATTGGTAAAACTATTTCGATCAAAAGTGTATCACAGGGGAATCAACCATTTGTATGATTCTTCAATAGAAAGAACAAAAGGTATGTTGCTGCCATTTTGAAACAATTAAGGATCACCGAAGTAATGTCTAAACCCAATGATTCAAAGCAAAGATAAAGGATACCGGAACAAGGAAACGCCATTTTCAATTGTCTCAATAACTAGATCAGAATGAGAAAGGAAAATTGATTCTAGACGAGACAAACAAAAGAGGTTAGAGACGGCTCAATAAATGTCTAAGGATTTCCCTTCGAGCTCTTTGAGAATTACCCAACTTGAGTTATGAGTACGAATGAGATTTCTTTTTTTTTTTTATTCCTTCCAAAAAAAAAACGACTCAAATCCTAATCTAATTGATGATTTTATGGATCCATTTGCCACTATATACAATACATAAATTCGAATCATTCTTTCTCGAGCCGTACGAGGAGAAAACCTCCTATACGTTTCTAGGGGGGGCATTGTTCATCTATATCTATCCCAATGAGCCATCTATCGAATCGTTGCAATTGATGTTCGATCCCGAAGAGAAGGAAGAGATCTTCGTAAAGTGGGTTTTTACGATCCGATAAAGAACCAAACTTATTCAAATGTTCCTGCTATTCTATATTTCCTTGAAAAAGGCGCTCAACCTACAGGAACTGTTCATGATATTTCAAAGAAGGCGGAAGTATTTAAGGAACTTCGAATTAATCAAACGAAATAAAATTTATGAAATAGAAAAAAAAGATTGAGTGAAATAACTGGCAATTGAGGGGATTGCCATCAATCAGATGGTTTTCGTTGGAACTTTACGAATAAATAAGGGATCAATCTTGCTATTGTTTGTACTTCTATTGAAAACCAGAGATTTTTTTCCTACTTCTTCTTTATTTATTCCCCCCCACACACTTCATTTCTTATCTATGTAGTGCCAATCCAACACAAGTCTTTATTTTCTTTATTTCATTTTTTTTTCTCAAAATTCAATTTATATTGACAATGGTGTATCGATCAAATATAATTCGATCGTGGATAAATAGATCTATTTATCTACGTCCCATAAGTTTGTTTCTTTACTTCACTAGGTTCGCCGGATTCACTGTGACACAAGAAGTATCTTCTTAAAGATAATGAAAAAAAAAAATGATCAAAACAGGAGGGTCCACAAATTTTTACATCTATCTATATTTATCCGTGAATCCGTTGTATTTGAATCTGATCTGAACATTTTGATGTTCATAATTGATCATCAAATGTTTCTTTTCGATTTGTTGCTAGTTCAATGTTTTGATGGGGTAGGGCAATCCAATCTCTTTATTTATTTATTTATTTTTTGATTCCGATCGTATCTACACACCATATTTATACGGGTTGCTAACTCAACGGTAGAGTACTCGGCTTTTAAGTGCGGCTAGGATCTTTTACACATTTGGATGAAGCAACAGATTCGTCCATACCATTGGTATGGTTTGTAAGACCACGACTGATCCTGAAAGGGAATGAATGGAAAAAACAGCATGTCGTATCAATGGAGAACTCTGAGAATACTTCCTGGGTCGGTAAAAAATCTTGTTTTGATTCTTGGAACGGTACCAAATCAATTCACAGTTTGGTCGAGTGAATAAATGGATAGAGCCCTAATGGCTCCAATTATAAGGAAACCAAAAGCAACGAGCTCGGTTCATAATTCGAATGATTACCCGATCTAATTAGACGTTAAAAATAGATTAGTGCCTGATGCGGGAAAGGGTTCTCCTGTGAGTGGATCATCGATTCCTTTTTTTTTCATGAATCCTAACTATTAACTATTCTTTCTCTATTATGGAGTGGGGACGAATGTGTAGAAGAAACGGTATACTGATAAAGAGAATTTCTTCCAAAGTCAAAAGAGCGATCGGGTTGCAAAAATAAAGGATTTCTAACCATCTCTTGGAACTATAACGAACACAAACAAATTGGATGGAAAGAGAGAGGATCCGTTCATTGGACTCTCCGTCTCCGGGGTATCTATTCTTTTCTTACTATATACCCTGTTCTGACCGTATCGCACTATGTATCATTTGATAACCCAAGAAATCCTCCGTGCCTTTGTATAATTTCAAATGGAGGAATTACAAGGATATTTAGAAATAGATAGATCTAGGCAACAACACTTCCTATATCCGCTTCTATTTCAGGAGTATATCTACGCACTTGCTCATGATCATGGTTTAAATGGATCGATTTTTTACGAACCTATGGAAAATTTCGGTTATGACAATAAATCCAGTTCACTAATTGTGAAACGTTTAATTACTCGAATGCATCAACAGAATCATTTGATTCTTTCGGTTAATGATTCCAACGAATCTATTTTCGTTGGGCACAACAAGAATTTTTCTTTTCAAATGGTATCAGAGGGTTTTGCAGTCATTATGGAAATTCCATTCTCGCTGCGATTAGTATCTTCCCTAGAAGAAAAAGAAATAGCAAAATCTCATAATTCACGATCTATTCATTCAATATTTCCCTTTTTCGAGGACAAATTATCACATTTAAATCATGTGTCAGATATACTAATACCTCATCCCATCCATCTGGAAATCTTGGTTCAAACCCTTCACTGCTGGATACAAGATGCCCCCTCTTTGCATTTATTGCGATTCTTTCTCCACGAGTATCGTAATTCGAATAGTCTCATTACTCCAAAGAAATCCATTTCTCTTTTTTCAAAAGAGAATCAAAGATTCTTCTTGTTACTATATAATTCTCATGTATATGAATGTGAATCCGTATTAGTGTTTCTCCGTAAACAATCTTCTCATTTACGATCAACATCCTCTGGAACTTTTCTTGAGCGAACACATTTCTATGGAAAAATAGAACATCTTGTAGTAGTGCTTCGTAATGATTTTCAGAAGACCCTATGGTTGTTCAAGGACCCTTTCATGCATTATGTCAGATATCAAGGAAAATCCATTCTGGCTTCAAAGGGGACTCATCTTCTGATGAAGAAATGGAAATCTCACCTTGTCCATTTTTGGCAATGTCATTTTTACTTGTGGTCTCTACCGGACAGGATCCATATAAACCAATTATACAATCATTTCTTATATTTTCTGGGCTATCTTTCAAGTGTACGACTAAACACTTCGGTGGTAAGGATTCAAATGCTAGAGAATTCATTTCTAATAGATACTTCTATTAATAAATTTGAGACCCTAGTCCCAATTATTCCTCTGAT